GCATGGCCGAGCGGTAAGGCGGGGGACTGCAAATCCTTTTTCCCCAGTTCAAATCCGGGTGTCGCCTGATAACCAAAAGAATGGAAATAACTTATTCTGTTTTGATAACTTGCTAGGTTTTTTACAGCCGCAGCAAGCGGAGGAAAAAGACTCTGGGTACTTGCTTGATTCTTAAGTATCCGGGGGGTTCTGGTCTCTAAAATGCCTTCAATTAAGGTTTAAGGAAAGATAAGAGTAGTGAAAAAAACTGGTAAATTTTTTTTTGATAGCCCCTCTGTAGTGTCTACCGGCTGAATCTTGAATTAGATTGGATCGGGGATAGAAAATAAAATTCAATTTTTAGTTGCGGAAAGAGCAGAAGATACTTTGTATACATACTCATGAAAATTTATGAGTATTCTGGCATGCAATCAATAATAATTCGATTGAATGTATAATAAGGTTTTACTTTATTTATAGAAATAGAAAGTGAAAAATTAAATAAAGTACAAAAATGAATTTTGACTTTTCAATAACCTCTAGTCACGAACATAATAATACGTCTTCGATTGGTTCATAGGGCAAATCGGAGATGGTACGATTTATAGCAAATCAAAAAGAAATTAAATAGGGGTATTCAATATATAATGATCTATTTTGATTCTATAGATAGTTTTTTGACTTAATGAAAGGCCACAAAAGTAAAGAACGGGTATTATTATTATGACATGTTATTAACATTCCTTTCTTACTTCTGCTAGCTGTTTATGCATATTTTGCTTGTGCTTAATGTTTTCCGATTATACTCTAAATCGTATAATTATAACAACCGTTCTAATTGGATTCTTTCATCAATGGTGTTGGATCAGAATCCCCTTTTGACTATACGATAGAAATTCTACTATTATTAGTGAACAATAATTGAATAATTCCTTCATAGAGATCGAGGACAAAACTCACATGGATATAGTAAGTCTCGCTTGGGCTGCTTTAATGGTAGTCTTTACATTTTCCCTTTCACTCGTAGTATGGGGAAGAAGTGGACTCTAGAAGTACTAATAATTAAGTTTAGGAATCAAACTGGATCCATTTTTTTTATAGATCATTCTCATTCTGTTCTCCAAATACTTTATTTTAAATTTCAATTTTATTCCTTCATTAATTTGAATCTTTCTTTCAATGGATATCGGAATTGATATTAAAAAAATAAGAAATCTAGGAAATAGAATCGGAAGAATCAAAACTGTCTTTAGGATTATTTCATATTGATTGAAATCAACACAACTCAAATAGAAATTGATAGATATGAATATAATAGTGGCGATTGATAGATATTAAACTAACTTGTATCTTCAGACAACAAACTTTATCTTTAGATAGTACAATAACAATACTAGATAGGATAGTATGGTAGAAATAAATTTTTCTACCATACTATCCTATCTAGTATCTCATAGATTACCGCTTTCATAGAATACTGCTGAGTATAGGTCGATAATTTCATTTAAAACGCGAAATTTGAACCTTTTTATTTTATTTCTTCGCTGCCATCATTGATAAGAACTAAAAAGTAACACGTTTCATTTTTAATTAAAAAACCTCACTTTGACTTACTGTTTTTACGTATATTATAAGTAAAAAAGCAGTAGGGACTAGAATGAACAATGCAGTAGCAATAAATGCGAGAATATTGACTTCCATAATTTGGTTATTTCCTTTTTCTTTAATTCACAATAACTCGGGATTTAATCCCATAGAGCTGATAAATCTTTTGTCTATAAATTCAATGGGATGAATATGAATTACACTCGATGTAATCGAATCGGATCAATATTATCACTAAGAATATCTGACAAATGTATTCATCGTCAAGAAGTGAATAGTATAAACACAGAAAGATCTTTTATCCATACCATACCTAATTCCAACGTAAATTCCTGAGACAATCAAAAACAAACACCTTTCAATTTATTTTTCATTCTTTTTTATCCTTTATTTTCTATAAACAAGTGCTTCCCTTGTACAATCATTTGATGAAGTATCATCAAACCGACCTACCGTTGGTTGTAACCAAACAATAGAAAAGAAAACATTTTTGTTGCAAATGAAATTTTATTATTTGTATCCCCTTTCACACAAAAAAGAAAGGATGAATTGCTGTATTTTTTTAGTGGATTTGGATCTATCGGGACTGACGGGGCTCGAACCCGCAGCTTCCGCCTTGACAGGGCGGTGCTCTGACCAATTGAACTACAATCCCAAGGAAATAAGAGAATAAAATAAAGTGTCCAGGATACATATTCGTATGATTTCACTCAAATGCTTTCGATATGGATATGCTCTTTAGCAAGAGCGGCATGGATTACTAATAATCATAATTATTTCCAAATCAATTGGATAGTAAATCTTTCAAAGAAAAAGTTCTTTTTTTCTTTTCCTTAGACTTTCTTTTCTACTTGCGGATCTTAATATATTAATCTATATCATTAGCAAGACCAAAACTTATGATAAAAAAAAAGTG